TAAACCAATACCTGGAACTCCCATTAAAAGAAAAATGGAACCCCCTGCAGTGTACAAAATAAACTTTGTAGCTGAGTACAGACGTTTCTTCCCTCCCCACATGGATAGAAGTAGGTAAACAGGAATTAATTCTAACTCCCACATGATGAAAAAGAGTAAAAGGTCTCGAGAAGAAAATGATCCTATTTGACCGCTGTACATTGCTAACATTAGGAAATGAAACAATCGCGAATCTCGAGTAACTGGCCGAGCCGCTAAAGTAGCTAAAGTAGTGATGAAGCCCGTCAGTAAAATGGGTCCTATGGAAAGCCCGTCGATTCCTAATCTCCAGTGAAAATCAAAAATATTTATCCATTTATAATCCTCCTCCAATTGGATTAACGGATCGTCCAATTGGAAATGATAACAGAATGCATAGGTCGTTAGAAGGAGTTCTAATAAGCATATACATATAGTATACCACCTAACTACTTTATTTCCTCTCTGAGGGAGAAAGAAAATTGAAGAACCCGCGAATATCGGCAAAACAACAATTATTGTTAACCAAGGAAAAGAACTCGTGATAAAGACAAGATATACTTTGACCAGAAAAACCCGTGCTCGGAATCATTTTTTTTTTCGAGTACGGGTTTTTTGTCGGTAAAGAGGAATCAAATGGATTCAAGTAGAGTTTTCTGGAACGTATCAATAAGCTAGACCCATGCTGCGAGTTGTCTCATGCCATAAATAAACCCGTACACTCAAGAAATCTGTTGGACAAGCAGATTCACATCGCTTACAACCTACGCAGTCCTCTGTTCTTGGAGCAGGAGCAATTTGCTTAGCTTTACATCCGTCCCAAGGTATCATTTCCAATACATCTGTGGGGCAGGCTCGTACACATTGAGTGCACCCTATACATGTATCATAAATCTTTACTGAATGTGACATTGGATCTATAAACTTTTTGAACGTTATAAATTTTCGATCTGGTAAAATCAGTAGTAAATGAATCATATATTGTAGACACCAGACGAATCAGTGATTTACCAGAATTTTTTTAGTTGATATTGAGAATCAATCTACTTAGACTTCTGGATCTGTTCATGAGATAGGGCCAAGATACTTTGATTGCTTATGTTATCATACATGTTCATTCTAATTGATGTTGGTGAATATTATAGTATTTATTTCTAATAGAATATGGATTTCTTCATATGAATACGTGAATACGACTATTTATTCAACAAATTCGATTGATTGATACGAGTGGATTTTCTATTACGATGGATCGACGAAACAATAGCTGGCCCAATAGCTGCTTCAGCGGCTGCAATAGCTATAACAAAGATCGAGAAAATGTCTCCTTTTAATTGACGACTATCAAATAAATCAGAAAATGTTACGAGATTTATATTTACCGCATTCAATATAAGCTCAAGACACATAAGTGCTCTAACCATGTTTCGACTTGTGATCAATCCATAGATACCGATAGAAAATAAATAGGCACTCAAAACAAGTACATGCTCGAGCATCATTGACCAACTCCTCATCAATCTCGATTCATTTCAATATGAACAACAATTCAACCAATTCTATTGACTAGAATATAACAAGTACAGAGCAAAGGAAAGTATTGGTAATGGGTCACACTCAAAACCTTTCAATTTCATGTATGAGCAAGATGAAAAAAAAAATAATAATATGGAAGGAAAATGGATGTGATAACAATAAAATAGAGCAAAATTGGATTGGGGATTTCTAATTCTTAATTACATTACTGGCGCGCCATAGTAATTGCACCTATCAAGGCAACTAAAAGAATTATAGAAATGAGTTCAAATGGGAGAAAAAAAGATGTTGATAAATGAATCCCAATTTGTTGAACATTACTTGTCAGGTCCTGCTCTATAATCTGGTTTGATCTTGTAGTCCAAATAATCCCATACCATGACGTATCTGGGATAGTAGTAATTAGTGAAAAAAGAATACTTGTACAAACCAGTGAAGTGACTCCATCTCCAACGGTCCAAAGATGGAAATTATTGTAATATTCTGAACCATTCATGAACATTACAGCAAATACGATTAAAACATTTATGGCTCCTACGTAAATAAGGAGCTGTGCAGCAGCTACAAAATAGGAGTTCGATGGAATATAGAATAAAGATATACAAACAAGAACAAATCCCAATGAAAAGGCAGAATAAATTGGATTGGTAAGTAATACCACCCCTAGACCTCCTAATATAAGACCTGATCCCAGAAACACTAAAAGAATATCATGTATTGGTCCAGGTAAATCCATTCTATTATATGTAAAATAAGAAAGAAATTCAGTCAAAATATTCCATGACCTTACTTACCGGGCCAGGAAAAAAGAGATTACCCCTTTTTGATATGTTCCTAATTGAATTGAATCCCCACGTGGCTTGAGGTATATACCGTTATTGGACCAATCCCGCTTCTGTATCCGAAAGATTCGTTCGGAATTTTCTATTTCGAAAGCATCATGGATTTATTAATCTAAATCCAAATCAAGCCGTGATTCTCACCAATCAATAGTTATGATTTGTAGTTGTAGTTACTGACCAACCAAAGTTTCACTATTCGTTTTTATCTAAAAACGAATCTTAGGAATTGGTAATCGTTCTTGAATTAAGGGGTTTATCCGTAGCTATTTTTATTTGAGTCGAATTCATAATTGTTCGAATTGTGTAATCTTCAATTACTGACATTGGTAACCGACCCAAAGCAATTTGATTATAATTCAATTCGTGACGATCATAAGTAGAAAGTTCATATTCTTCAGTCATTGATAAACAGTTTGTTGGACAATACTCGACGCAGTTACCACAAAATATACAGATTCCGAAATCAATACTATAATTAAGCAATCGCTTCTTTCTAATATCTGTTTCCAATCTCCAATCAACAACGGGCAAATCTATGGGACATACACGAACACATACTTCACAAGCAATGCATTTATCAAATTCAAAGTGGATTCGACCACGGAACCGCTCTGATGTAATCGATTTTTCATAAGGATATTGAATAGTTACAGGTAAACGATTCGCGTGGGATAAGGTAATCATGAAACTTTGACCAATATACCTTGCAGCTCGTACTGTTTGTTGACCATAATTCATGAACCCAGTCACCATGGGGAACATATCGTGAATATCCCTGAAATGAATCATTTTTTTTTTTCTTTCTCTTGCTCGAGAGAGGTTATGAACCTGGAATATTGGATTCTGTTATAGTGAAACAAGTTGGGAAGAAGTTGTCAATAATAGATTACCTAGAGAAATGGGTAAAAGAAATTTCCATCCAAGATTTAATAGTTGATCCATTCTCATCCTAGGTAAAGTCCATCTTGTTGTGATAGGAATGAACAGGAAAAAATAAGCTTTAGCTAATGTAATAAGGATACCCATTGTCGTTGCAAAGACTCCACCCATTTTATTTAGCTCAGGAATAAATATGTACGGAAGAGATAAATTCCAACCGCCCAAATAAAGAACTGTTACAAATAATGAAGAAACTAGTAGATTTAGGTAAGAAGCAACGTAAAATAAACCAGATTTGATACCTGAATATTCGGTTTGATAACCTGCTATTAATTCTTCCTCTGCTTCTGGTAAATCAAAGGGTAATCTCTCACATTCTGCTAAGGAAGAAATTATAAAAACCATAAACCCTATAGGTTGACGCCACAGATTCCATCCCCAAAAACCATATTTGGACTGTGCCTCAACTATATCAACTGTACTTGAACTGTTAGATAATCATAGTCGATGATTACATCACTGTTACCATCGCTATTCCAGAACCGTACATGAAACCTCAGCTTCATACGGCTCCTCGATGGCCACAAATAAATGTAATGTAAGGACTGGTTCGATATTCCCTGGGGGTGTTTTAGGGTAAATAGAGTAAAGATGCATCGTAGAGTCCCGAATTAGACCAATGGAATTCTGTCTGCTATAAGAACAAATAATAAGCGCTTCCGAATTGATCTCATCCTTTATCATTCAAATTTTTCTTTGTTCAGTAATAACTTAATCCTTCAATAAAATACTCGTTGTATCAATCGAGATTTCGACCATATATTTCTTTGATGCAAAAAAGAATGGTACACTACACTAGCTCATGAATCATGATACAAATAAAATCTGTATGAATATGTATGTAGGAAAGAAAATGTAGGAAAGAAAGAATAAACAAGGATCTATTATTAGTTTAGTCATTTTTATCATTTTTCCTATCCCCTTTTCCTATCCTATTGCATTCCATTTTTTCCTGTTCTTCTTTCTCAGAAGAGGGACTCTCAAAAATGGAATAAAGGATTACTTCGTTCCTGATAGTCATTTCTTTTTCCAGTGGATAGGGGCTACTCTGGACCGGAATCATGAGGAAGTACTACTTTATAATTTCTACCAAACTTAAAGCCCTCATTATGAATTATGTTCCTTTTATGCAGAAATCTCCCTTTGGGTACCTTACATTATCTCCATTACTAATCCTTTGTGTACCTTGGTGTTCCTAACCGTCCACTCCTTTTTTTGATTGATCCCCGGTATGGTAATACATACAATAGTAGAAATTCCATACAGTTGATCTTTTGCACCCGCTTCAAGACATGATCACTAATCAACCAATCTTGGGGTAAACAGTTTCCGCTGCTTATGTTTACTTCCACTTTACTCTCGTACATAGGGAATGAGACTCAATCTTCTTACTGCGAATTCATAAGCTGTTTTGTTTCACTCATATAACTATCTGGTTTAGTTCATCGACTCGAATGATGAATCAAAAAAAAAGATATCTATTCAATACATTCAACCTCTTTCCTTTATTTCATTTCTCGTAAAGAAGTAAAAGTTCATCTTCCAACGAAGCACACGTAGAGATATTGATAACACACATGGAGTTAATGGTATTTCATAACTAATAGATTGAGCAGCAGCTCGTAGACCACCTGAAAAGGAATATTTATTATTCGACCCATACCCTGACATAAGAAGTCCAATAGGAGCAATACTGGAAATGGCGATCCATAAAGAAACACCTATACTGAGATCAGCTAGAACAAAGTGATGGTCAAAAGGAATTACTGAATAACTTAGTAGAATTGATATGACCGCTATAGATGGTCCGATGCTGAATAAACGAATATCTCCTCTAGATGGGAGAAGATCCTCTTTGAAAAGTAGTTTTGTCCCATCTGCTAGAGCTTGAAGAATACCCAAGGGACCGGCATATTCAGGTCCAATACGTTGTTGTATCCCTGCGGATATTTCTCTTTCTAACCACACAATGACTAATACCCCTAGTGTGATCCCCGATACAGGAGTAAAAATAGGGACAAGCAGCCATATGAGTCCATAGACCTCGTTTAAGGATTCCGATCTAGAAAAAGAATTGATAGCTTTTACTTCTGTCGTATCAATTATCATTTCAACGATCAACTTCTCCCATAATGATATCTATACTACCTAGTATCGTCATGATATCAGCCAATTTCATTCTTTTAACTAGCTGAGGAAGAATTTGCAAATTGATGAAACCCGGTGGACGGATTTTCCATCTCCATGGAAAAACACTATTATCTCCTATAAGATAAATTCCTAATTCTCCTTTTGGGGCTTCTACTCGTACATAAAGTTCTTGTTTCGACAGTTCAAAAGTGGGAGAAGGCTTTTTACTAATGAATCGATAGTCAAAATCATTCCATTCGGAATCCCTTGCTCTATCAAAGCGGCGGACTTCTAAATTTTCATAGGGCCCCCCCGGAATTCCTTCCAGAGCCTGTTGAATAATTTTGATGGATTCTGTCATTTCACTAATTCGTACTAAATAACGAGCTAACGAATCTCCTTCTTTTTGCCATTGGACTTCCCAATCGAATTCATCGTAACACTCATAATGATCCACTCTACGAAGATCCCATTGGATTCCGGAAGCTCGTAGCATTGGTCCTGATAAACCCCAATTTATTGCTTCCTCTCCGCCAATAATGCCTACCCCTTCCACTCGTTCCAAAAAAATGGGATTCCGCGTAATAAGCTTTTGATATTCAGCAACTCCTTTTAAAAAATAATCGCAGAAATCCAAACATTTATCTATCCAGCCATAGGGTAGATCAGCAGCTACTCCTCCAATACGGAAATAATTATGCATCATTCGCATACCTGTGGCAGCTTCAAATAAATCATATAGCAATTCCCTCTCTCTGAAAATATAGAAGAAAGGGGTCTGCGCACCAATATCTGCCATAAAAGGTCCAAGCCATAACAAATGAGAAGCTATACGACTCAACTCCAGCATGATGACTCTGATATAGCTGGCTCTTTTAGGTACTTGAATATTTCCAAATTGTTCTGGTGCATTTACCGTTATTGCCTCTGTGAACATAGTAGCTAAATAGTCCCAACGCGTTACATAAGGCAGATACTGTATAATTGTTCGGTTTTCCGCAATTTTTTCCATGCCTCTGTGTAAATAACCCAATATGGGTTCACAGTCAATAACATCTTCACCATCTAGAGTAATGATGAGTCGAAGAACACCATGCATTGATGGGTGGTGAGGACCCATATTGACTATCATGAGGTCTTTTCTTGTAGCCGGTACAGTCATATGTTTTCTTCCCCGATTCATTATTCTATGAATTGTTGAATTGCTGAAAACGAAATGAGGTTCATCAAAATGAAAGATCTAATAAACAAAATATTCAATTCAATCAAATCCTCGAATTAGCGAGTTTTTGGCTCCCGAATATCCAACTGACCAATTAATTCCTTATAACGTACTCTATTTTTCTTTGACAAATAAGCCAGCAGTCGTTGACGTTTTCCCAGAATTCTCCGCAGACCTCTCTGAGATAAATAGTCTTTTCTGTGTAATTCCAAATGTGAAGTAAGCCTCCGTATCTTATTGGTGAAACTGAATACTTGAAATTCTACGGAGCCCTTCTTTTCTTCTTGCGGAATAACTGAGCTTAATGAATTTTTTACCATAAAAAGAATTCTTCTCTTTTTTTCATAGATATGGCTTTTACCGATCAGTAATAATAAGAATGCCATTCGATCTGATACACACAAGAATCTGGATTTATTCATATTAAGAAATTCCATTTGAAATGGGATTCGGATACAAAGGGATGGTACATTTCTGCACCTATGACCTAGGAAAGAGAATCATTGAGACCTAAGGGGATTTCACCGATTTATTCCTAGATCAAAACGTCATTGAATCAGTATCATGTATCAGAATGTAATGTAACACAACGGGTGTGTACATCTGTATGCCTTCATATAATGACACATAATATAATATATAGTAATAAATGTACCATTAACTCATTTTGAATCGTGGATACATATATATCCTTGACATACTGAAACGACTTCCATTATTGGTATCAAACCAATAGCGATTCATACAAGCTAAATCTTCTAATCGATAATTAGGCCAAAGAAACGATTTGAATTTAATAAATTTATTTGTATCTGTATTAATATGTTTGTCCTCATCCAAAAATTGGCCACAGTTCCTGACCTTGTTCCCATTGCAAAATACTGGATATCTATCCACAACATTCCAATTCCCGGAATTGAAACAACTGAGAATTCTCAATTCTTTACGACGTCTAGTAGATGGAATATTTTCAGGAACAAGCAAATCATAATGATTTTCGTCTCCATTCACAAGCATCTTTCCATGTTGTGCAATGGATCTATCGAAATGATTCTGATCAATATATCTTTTTTCTTGGTATCTTCGATGAGTTTGGTGCTTACTTTTAGGGATCAATGAAATACCTATGGTTTGATACATAATCAATTTTCCATCCCATTTAATAGACAGACGAAGTGGTTCAATAATAAAGATTCCCCTTTTTATCAATTCTGTAAGAGCTAGATCTTTCTGAATCACCATTACATCCAGACACATTTCTCCTCTTTGAATAGAGGATATAGTAATTTCCCTTGGATTTAGCAGTCTAAGCAGGAGACAGTATACTTTTATATTATTGATTATTCTTTGATTCAAAGAATAATCCCATCTCAATTGAAAAAACAAATATCTTTTCAGGAAAAAATCTAGTTCCACTTCCTTGTTGTTCTTGGAGAGCTTTTTTTTTCTACGTTTTTTAATGTCTGATTCTGTGTAATCCTCTTCAACATCTTTTTGTTGGTTTAGTGGATCTGATCCAAGATCTTCTTGACCCAGTTGTTCTTTTTCTTCGTAATTCTTATTCTCTAATTCAAGATATTCTTTTTGATTAGATGATATACGAAAATCCTTTTTTGTACTTCCATTGATGTTTTTATTTTCACTAATGTTTTCATTTTCATGAAAATGGAAAAGAAGTAATTTGATTGGTATGATCCATGGGTGAATCTTATATACATCAGAAAGTAGCACAAATTCTGGGAAGAGCCAAGGTTCCAGATTTGATATGGGACGATATAGCATTTCTTCATTCATTCCCATCCAATCAAAACAATCCATTTTTTTTTTTTTATTAGATGGGTTGGTTTCTTGATGAATCGTGAGAGAAAAAATATCTTTCTTATCAATTATTTGATAATTATTAGTCCCAGTCTGAGTATTTTTATTAATGTTGGTACCGGTATTCATATTGGTCCAGGTCTCAATATCAATATTCTTTCTAAAAGAAAAACGGAGAATTCTCCAATCAAAATATTTCCTATCCAGATTTTGATCCGTATCAATAATATATTCTTCTCCTAGATAATCACTAATAGCTATATCTCCCGGTACATAAAATGGTTCGGGTTTATGTGTTTGGTCTCTGTTTACTTGTAACAGAGCTCCATAAATGGAGGAGTCCATCCTATCTTCATATATAATATATTTATGCGATAAAAGATCATATCTGTAGTTTTTTTTTAATTTTTCTTTTTGACTTGGCGATGCATCCACCACAGAATCATTTTTTTTCTCGTAATGAATTAATTGGTCTTTTTCATATGAGTTCCATTTTTTTGAGTCTTTTTTTTGAATCGTACGACGTTGATTGACTTTATTTCGCCATTTTTGTGGTACTAATCTAGACCATTTAGTCTGAGAAAAATTGTATTGATAATGGCCCCTTAACCAGTTTTTCCATTCATTCATTCCAGAATTCCGAAGTTTCTTATGCCTTGATTCGGAATGAAATATTCCTAGTGTCCCAAAATAGTCCTTTATTCTATTCTTAAGAAAAAGATATGTTTCGTGATATTGAAGTACAGATCCAAAGCGATACTTGTGAATAACTTGGGTTTGTGATAATTTGTAAAATACGTATGCTTGGGACAAGGAGGATAAGTCACAATAAATCTTTGGTTTCTTTTTACTAATATTAGAAAGCGACTTATTGATAGTCGAAATCAAATGAATTGTATTGTGATTTGTTTCATCAATTCCTTCTTGATTTGTTTCAATATTGAAAATGTATTTCTCAAGAATCTTTTTGGTTGATTCAAGCAAAAGTGGTGCATTGCTTATGGGAATGCTAATGGTGCATAGAAAGATATTTATGTATATTCTTTCAATGAAAGATTTCATAAAATAGTGCGAGTTACGTATTAATCGGGTACTTCTTCTTTTTGATATCTGCCAAATATGTTTCTGTGATTCTGATCTTTTATCATCACAACTTGTCTCGTTAGGAATAATATTTATATCTGAATCTGAAGTTCGAAATATTTTTTTCTTGTCTTTTGTGATTCTTTCTATTTGATTTCTGATTGTGGTTGTCCTGTCCACCAGATCCCTCATTTTTTTTCCTGTTAGTGAATCATTTGTCCAATCCATGGATCTAATTCGAATGGGAGATTCATGGGTAATCTTATTACTGATACTGATTGTGGAATCTTTTCCAGATTTACTCGGTTCATATACTTTCATCAACCTAAATAATAAAATTGGGTTTACTTTTTCAAGTTCTTTCAATATTCTACTTATACACAGAACTACCCATTTTGCTTTTTCTTTTGAT